AGCTCAATATCATCATACTTACGTGCATTATTAACCACTCGGATTGGAGAGCGGGTACTAATATTGCGGATTGATGTATTTCAGTTAAAAGACCTGAAGTAGCAAAGCCTTGGGTAAAAATAACACTTGACGCAGTTATTGTGCTTAAATGTTTTTTCTTTTTTTTGAAATACGGAACTATATGAATAACTGATAAACTCCATGAAAGAAAGATTAATGATTCATATAAATCACTTAGTGGGAAATGTCTCGAATAAATCCAACGAGTGACTAATAATCCTGTTATACATAAAAAAATAGCTATCATTCCCTTTTCTGACGAATCATATAGTTTTATGATTTCATCGACTAATAAGGTTATCAAATGAATTGTAATTACAATTGAAACGATTGAAAAGGAAATATGAGTTAATATATGCTCTAAAGTTGAAAATATCATAAAAAATGTTAAAAAGGAGGAATCCTTAAATAGAAATCAGAAATGGAATTCATTATATTGTATCTCTTTTACAAGATGGTCTGCCGCCACTCGGACTCGAACCGAGATGCTCTAGCACTGCTTCCTAAGAGCAGCGTGTCTACCGATTTCACCATAGCGGCTTGCTCGAACTCATAATAGCCTATTCATAGTCAATCGTCGAGATTGAAGGAGTTAATTCAATGAAATATTTTTAGTAAAGATTCAAATTGATGAAAAAAACTTCATTCAAATAGGAATTGGAAGGTTCATTTTTTTAGGGTGTCGGTTTTATTTACTTTAGGACTTTGTTATAGTTTATGCTCTTCTCGAATCGAACTCTTGTAATTAGAAAGTTCGACCTCTAGTTAGTGATAGAACTCAAAAATGTATTTTATCAACGAACACAAAATAGACCCTATTTTTGATTACTCAAAACTGATACATTATTTGGATAAAATATTCCATTGTTGATTGGGTTGAAAGCGGGAGATATATGGGAGATTGATATATTAATTATATGAATTCCGAGAAATAAGAAGTTAGAAAGTTACACAAAAAGTTTTCAAAATAACTAGAATGAATTAGTTTCAACGATTCATTAATTTTAACTAAAGATCTTATATTTGCCCTTCTATAGATATAGAGATAGAGAAAAAAGAAAAACTTTAATTTTTGTAATTGTAACAAATAAGTTGATGGGGAAAAAAGACTCCCCACCCCAAAATGAGAAAATAGACTAAAAAGAAAGTTCAAACCTTGCATCTTGTCTTTTTTCAAAAGTTTTTTTTTTAGAATTTAGTAAACTGAAGAATTCTTAGTTTACATATCCTAAGATCGAAGCGAGTTCCATTTCATATTGATTAACCTCAAACAATAGGTAATGGAAATTTTTAATTTCATATTAACGGTGAAATAAGCCAATTTTTCGATTCATATTGTTACAATGTTTTATTTTATGACTTATTTGTTTGTCGCACAAAAAAACCTTTTGAATTTCCGGTAGAAAGAGATTTCCCTAATGACAACGCTTTTAAGGCTGCCCAATATCCCTTTCTTTTCCAAATATTTTTACGAATACGCTTTTTTGATATAGAAGTACGTTTTTTTGGAACTGCCATTTAAAAATAAAGAGGTTACTCATTGTTATAGTTGGATGTGAAAGACATCTTTTGGTCAAAATGAATCGTTCTTTACTATTCATTATCTATTTATTCTCTAGATAATATTCTCTTCATAAAACAAAAAAATAGAGATCTATGAAAATCGTATAAAATATGACTAGAAAAAGAAAATAATATGTGATTTTTTCAACAAAAAGAGTTTTTCTATATACATACAATATTCGTAAGAAAGACTCATTTTTATTGATTGGTACCTTTATTTCTTGTTCTTTATGATTCACATTTATATCTATAGAATCCGCCGTTATGCCATAGAAATCTAATAAGTTGAACTTAATAAAAGAAAGAATCCAAAAAAAGACCTTCCTTTTTATCTCTGTCTATTTTCTTCGTTCTACATTTCATTTATAAGGAATAAAGGTTTAAGAACCCATTACCTAATGAAAACTTTAATCTTTTTCTACTAACCGGTCAAACTCGAGGAAAGAATACTCCTAAATTCCATTTTAAAATTTGAATGAGACTAGCAATTAAAGTTATTAATCTGTTAAAGGATACGTGGTTTGATAAAAGAGATCTTAGTGATTTTTTTATTAATTTTATTTTACCCCTTTCGATAAATATCGATAAATAGAAAATCAAGTTCATTTTATATAAAATGTCAGATATTATAGCGTTTTCTATAATCTATAAATGTTTTTTTATTGAAATGGAAAATAATAAATCAATTCCATAATGAACTAGTTAATGATTTGGAACAAACTAACTAAAAGTTCTTATTTTATTAGGACAAGTTTTTGATCTTAGTTAATCCTATGATTCATATCAGAATCAAGTACTCTTTTTAGTGTAATTCTTTATCCTTACTCTATGAATATAAATATGAATATAAATCCATGTAATAATAATGGAAATTTTC